ATCCACAAGAAGCTCAGCAAGCTCTTGAAATAGCGGAAGCTAACTTGAGGAAAGCTGAAGGCAAGAGGCAAACAATTGAGGCAAGTCTAGCTCTCAGACGGGCTAGGACACGAGTAGAGGCTATCAACGTGATTTCGTAACTAGTTGGTTAATCGAACGAATTTCCGTATAAACAGAACTTTCGTTTCTACAGCCCATTTTGATTCTGTCGATTAAATAGAATCAAATACAATCAAAAGTGAAATCAGATTTTGATCTAACGAAAAATTTGAAAATTGAAAACGGAAATAGAATAGGATGAAAAAGATAGAAAATCTATAAAAGAAGGTGGGTAGAAAAACTTATTAGACACCGGGATCAATGGTATCTAATAAGTTCTACCTACTATTGGATTTGAACCAATGACTCCCGCCGTATGAAAGCAATACTCTAACCACTGAGTTAAGTAGGTCATTTATTATCATAAGGAATCATAAAGAGAAAGAAAAGGGACCTATCCCATCGATGGATTATAAATCCAATATTACTTCTAAGCAATACCAATCAAACCGACCAAAAAGGTATGATTATGATGTTGGATCATGTACTATTCATCTTGACAAGAAATTATCTAAATAATATGATAAAATATGTATCACAAACACAAGGGCTATAGCTCAGTTAGGTAGAGCACCTCGTTTACACGCGCGCCAATGTTTTTCAGGGGAGTCTATCATGCAATCAAAAGAATTGATCCTTTTGAGAAATCGATGTCTTACTCCATTACTTTGAAGGAACAAAACAAGAGAACAATAGCCTGACAAATGGTTCGGTCCGATTCGGGTGCCGTTTAGGCAGGAGCAGGATCCGAATCGAACCCATCATTGATTTGAGATATTGATAGGGTGAATACCCAGTCTATTCAATGCTAGGCATAATGAGTATAAGGACCTCAAAAATTCTCTTTTCGTCCTATGAATCTTAAGGTGTATGAAGTTTCATGTTTGATTTTTTGGATGATAGAGACTCCATTTAACTTAGGTTGATCTAGGCCAGAAGCAGACCTACGTCAAGATAAACCTTCCCTTCTTTGAAACACTTTGGTAGTGCTCCTGTATCAGTAATGAATCAGAGCACATGGAACCATCTTCGTTTTTTTTTATAAGTTTCTAAGAGAAAAAAAAAAATATGGTAGACTAGCTGATATTTCTATCAGTTAATGAAAGAGCCCAATGCAAAAAAATGCGTGTTGGGTCTTTGAAATAGGTCGAATCATTTTGATAATAATCAGTTCGATCTGTTTTACCGAGAAGGTCTACGGTTCGAGTCCGTATAGCCCTATATTTTTGATATTTTATTTTATTAATTTAAAATAGAAAATATTTTTAAAATTAATAAAAATGAAATGAAAATAATATTCTTAAAACTAAAGCAAACTAAAACAATAAAGAATATCCAAATACAAATAAAAAAAGTTGTATACTAATTATTGTATTCTTTGTTGATTGGAACTGGTCGCTTCCAGTTGCTTGGTTAAAATCATTCCCATAAGCTCGCTCACAGGGAGATCGCTCAGAGTATAAAACTGAAAACAAAAGCGCATTTCAATGGATCCAATCGCTCTTTTTTCTTCTCTTGGATAAGAATAAAATAAACAAAACCCCATTTTCTTAATTAATCCTCGTGAGTAGATTCAATTTCTATTGATTCTATATAAATAGAAATTTCATTTTCCTCTTTTACTGTCCGTAATCAAAGAGTTAGTGAGACTTCTTCGGTATACCCCCCAATTTTGGTGAATCCTTGGAGAAAAAATTATGACACGAATCCGGTAAAAAAAAGAAAAAAAAACCAACCTAATTCAACTCAACTCAAATCTAATATTGAGTTGCACGGATCTAGGAACGCCTTGTTGTATGTATTTGTTGACATGTCAGAGTTTGAAAAACAAAGATCTTTTCCTAAACAGAATTTCATACAGAATCTCATAAATCTATCATAAATCTATATTAAATAGATACAAAAATCTATATTAAATATATCATAAATATATATTAAATAGATAGAAATAATATATAGAAATAGATAGAAATAATATATAGAATAAATAGAATAGAATAAAAAAAATAGAATAAATAGAATAGAATAAAAAAATCGAATTTCGAATTGGAAGGTTTTTTTATTTCTAATACATATTAGATATTAGTTAGATATTAGAATTCCTTTTATTTAGAAAAATCCGAAATGAAGTGAAAACGAAAAAGTTTTACTTGTTTTGGATTTGTATAGTATTATACTCTATACTATTAGACTATATAGTAATAGTATAAATGTATACTATTACTATACAAATTAGTACTATATCGAAATGAAATCGAAATAAGTGGAATGTAAATAGGATTAATTCCAATCAATAAATCTTAAAACGCAACATGTAAACACAGCAAACAAACGAAACTAGACGATTCGATCAAACTGAATTGTTGTTTTGACTAAACAAACAGTTGTGGATGACTTGACA